TTCAATTTCCCAAATGCAATGAACGGACTAGAATCCGCAGTAGCCTCTAAGATCCGATAGTAATAGTATGGTCGAACGATTCAAAAATGAATCGTTCGACCATACTATCCATTTTTATTATTGTAATCTAGAAAGATACAAACTGAATCGAGATCAATCTACAAGATGTATATGGATCTTCATAAGTGTTAATATCAATTAAATATATGGAATGTACATAGTATCTCAATTCTATTTCTTTGCTTCATCTATTTGTTTCCTTTATCTATTTGATTTTTGTTGATTCCAATCAATCTGAAATAATCGCGAGGCAACTCTTATTATTTTCTAATTTATAGAAAATTAGAAAGTAATCTTTTTTTTAGCATTTCAAAGAAGTAATTGATTGCGCGGTTTACAGATAATCCAAGGAGTTCTATGGTAACTTCTTCGGATTTCGAAATTCGAAAAGGGTTATCCTATCGATTTTGAATCCTTCAGCCATGATAGCAAACGCGTCAATAAAGCACAGCAGAAATAAAAGCCAATACAATTTCGGAATGAAGATATTTTTATTAATTCAATTTATTAATTCAATTTATTAATTCGAAATTGAATTAAATTAATGAATTCAATATATTAAATAATTAATAAAGATTATTTATGCTTTGCAAAACGATCTATAAAAAATAGATAAAAAAGTGATACGATTTGATTCCCCAACTCAATTCGTAGTATCTCTAGAGTCCACTCCTTCCCCATATTACGAGTGAAAGGGAAAATGTAAAGACTACCATTAACGCAGCCCAAGCGAGACTTACTATATCCATGTGAATTATGTCCCCTATCTCTCTGAATATGAAGGAATTCTTCCATTAGTGTTTATTAATAATAGTGGAATCACTGGTGCAGAGTCAAAAGGGGATTCTGACCCAACACCCTTGATGAAAGACTCCGATAAATATGAAAAATTAAACTGCAGTTACGCTTTTCTTTTGAAGTATCAAAGGGAATGCTACTAGAATGCTACTAATATATATATATGTAGGAATACTGATACCTATTCTTTATTTTTCTTGTCCTTCATTATCATTAAGTAAAAGAAAAAAGCCAATTATCCATCCAATCTAATTCAAGACCCGGCCAGTAGACACGACATTAGTAATGGAAAAAAATAGGTAACTCTTTATTTGATATGATAGCCCTTCCACTACTATAATCTTTCCTTGAATCCTAAATACAACGAGTTACGGCACTTTAATTTAAAGAATTTAAAGAAGGGAACCCCCAGCTGTTTCCAATCAAGAAAGTCTCAAGACTACGCGTGTTTTGCTGGGAAAAATTCGGCGAGTTATAACAGCAAAGGGGAATAAAGAATAAGGGATTTCGAGTCTTGTCTTTTGTTAATCAGGCGACACCCAGATTTGAACTGGGGAAAAAGGATTTGCAGTCCCCCACCTTACCGCTCGGCCATGCCGCCAAAACGATACAAAATAGATGAAAATATTCCCCTTTATTTGTTATTTGTTTTTTTTGGGGGGGCCGGCTCCTTCCCTTCAATTAATTTTATAGTATCTCAAAACACCCAATATCTAAATACCTCCCTTTTCTATTAAAAAACAAAATGGGAATTTTTTTCAGTTACAAAAGCCAAAATTCAGAACAAATTGGAACCATTAACTATATGACTGTAAATTCATGACCCACTCTTGGATTTACATCTCAAATTCTCTTTCCCTAATGATAAATGATATAAGAAAATCAAAATTGATATATAACTAATCAGTCTTGATTTTTTTATTGAAAAAAAAACCTTCTCAACTCAATTTCAATTATAATGTCAATTATTAGTATATGTAAACCCAAAATGTTCCACAGTTAGCTTATGGGGTATATTATTTGTGTATGATGCCTGTTTATAGGGAATTGGCGGACACTTGTCGTACTGCAATTTAGATTGATTCGATTGAAGAGAAAATAGAAATTTTGATAGAGTACGACATGTGCTGTCCCGAGTAGAAGTATGCAATAAAGGAGAGCGATGTATGGATAGATAGCTATAGCAGCGCGGGTTTAATAAATACAAGCCTTCTTATGCACTTCAATCGTATTCTAAAAATAAAAAATTCTACGAAAAAAAGATAAAGGAGTTCTCTGCAAATCATTTTTGGAACAATGGAATTCACGAAAGAGTTAAGTACTCAAAAAATTCACTTTCTATTGTCATATTGTTTCTGATTATTATGTCTTTATCTCCGTGAATGGATCAAATCCCGAATCCATTTATTTTTCTGATATCCAATCGGATTGGAATATGTAATATCATAATAATGGTATAAAGTGAATTTTCTATTCTAGACAAAATAAAAAAAACTCCATAATTCTAAGTGGAATTTATCAATTCCTTTTCGTTTGGATCTGTCTCTTAGAAATTCCAATTTAACTAAGTCTAAAATTAAGTCTAAAATCGTCTTTTTTCCTCCGTTCATACGTATTTCATACATTCCATATATATGGAGTT